AGTAGTTATATATATATAATAGAATATAAAAATATATAAAATTTTTAAAGGAATGTTATGTCTGATTAAAGTAATAAATTGTAAATTTATTTAAGAAAAAAAATATTTTCTAACATTATAAGATAATAAGGGGTAAAGAAAAGGAGAGAAGAAAGGGGGAGGGATATTATTAATAATAAAATTAATATATATATATATATATATATATATATATATATATATATATATATATATATATATATTATAGTTTAAATAAAATGTAAAATTGCAAATTTTATGATATTAGTATAAATAATTAATATATAATAAGATTTATAATTGATATTTAATATATATTTTAAACTTTGAAGGTTTATAGTTTAATTAACTTAAAATCTTATTATATAATTAGAATATAGACTGAAAAAGTTAAACTTATAGTAAAAATAATATTAAGCTTATTAGTTAGGGGTATAAAAGATTTTATATAAAGCTTTGATTGAAGTTTAAAAATATAAAAGGTAATTATGATTATATTAGTATAAATATAAAGTATAAATAATGAACTAATTATTAATATTATAAGGATAAAAATATGATGAGAGTTAAAAATGATTAAAAAGGTTATATATCATTTTATATAAAAAAATGAAAATGGTGGCATACCAGCAAGGTTAAGGATAAAAATAATAGAGAAAAGGTTAATTTTAAAATTAGATATATTATTAATAAAAGTAAAATTATTTTTTAATATATGAAATAGGATAAATAAAGATATATTGATAAAAGAATAGAATAGAAAGTATTTAAATCAGACAATATTTTTTAGGTAGATTAAAAGTATTATTCAACCAGATTGATTAATTGAAGAATATGCTATTAAAATTTTAAAGTTATTTAGATTGAATATTATGTAGGGGGGAATAATAGCGCAAAGAATTAAGATTATTGATGAAATGAAAGAATTAAGTTTAAATAAGGAGAGTATGTAAAATGGAGAAATTTTTTGTAAAGTTAGTATTAAAAATAAATTATTTCAATTTAAGTATTTAGAAATAATAGGAAGTCATAAATGAAAGGGAGGAAGACTAAGTTTAATTATTAAACTTATTAATATAATAAAATAAAAGTAGTTATTAGTAAAAAAAATATTATTTATAATAATTGAGTAAATTATTAAAAATGAGGGGATAATTTGGATAATAAAATAAAAAAAGATTATTTTTTTATCTTTGGTAGAGATAATTAATAGACAGATAAATAAGAAATTAGTAATTTCTAGGAGTAACCAGATAATTAAGATATCATAAAAAAATAAGGATGAAATAGTCAAAAAAATTAAAAGAGAATAGATAAAATATTTTATAAATAAATTATATAATATAATAATAAATTAATTATATTTTATTAATTTAAAAAATTAAATTTCAAAAAATTTTATTATATATTTTGATGTAGGAGGCATAAAAATTTTTGAAATTTTTTGAAATAGTTTAATTCTATTAAATATAGATTTAATGATAGTATATATAAAAAGTATACATAATTTATTCTATCAAAATAATCCTTTAGTTCAGGCATATCATTAAAAAAGAGAGAGAGAAATAAATAAGAGAATTAATAATTCTATTTTTAGGGTATGAACCTAATAGCTTGTTATTTAGCTTACTTATTTATTTAATTAATAAATTAGTTTATGTTATAAAATATTTTATTTACAATAAAAAGATTTTTACTTATAAAAAAAATTTATTATTAATCAAAACTGGAAAATAATTAGAACATTCAAAAAAAAAATATGTATAAAATCCCCCCGGGGGGGGGATTTCACACTTAATAATTTGAATTGACATTAGAATAATATAATAATAATTAAATAAGATAAATAATTAAATATTTAATTAAAAAATCATTTATATATAATATTATTAATTTAATTTAAAATAAAACATAAAAATTTAAAAATAAAAAATAGAAAGAAATATGTAAAATAATTTAATTATAGGTAATAAAATATTTTATAATCATTATTTAAATACATTATATTAATATAACAATATACATTTAATGAGTAATAAATACTTAATTAATAGTTATATAAATATGTAAAATAATTTAATTATAGGTAATAAAATATTTTATAATCATTATTTAAATACATTATATTAATATAACAATATACATTTAATGAATAATAAATACTTAATTAATAGTTATATAAATATGTAAAATAATTTAATTATAGGTAATAAAATATTTTATAATCATTATTTAAATACATTATATTAATATAACAATATACATTTAATGAGTAATAAATACTTAGGTTATATTATTATATGTAAATATGTAAAATTTAATTATAAGATTAATAATAGTTAAATATATTTTATTATAAATAAATTATGATAAAATTTAATTTTTATTTATGAATTTATTATATGAATGATAATATAAATAAATAATTATTTAATAATTTATTTAAAAAATAAATTAGTTTATGTAATATATATTTAGAATGGTTAAAATTTATGATAGTAAATACAGTAATTTATAGTTAAAAGATAATAAATTTAGTGCCAGCAATTGCGGTTAAACTAAAGTCTTAAATAAATAAAATTAATAAGAGATTATTTGTATTATTTTGAGTTATAATAATTAAATAAAATTTATAAGGTGAAATTTTAAATATTATTTTAGAATTATAAAATAAATATAAATTATTTATAAAATTAGGCATAAAACTAGGATTAGATACCCTATTATTCTAATTAAAAATAAAATTATTAGAGATTAAATGTGTGTATAATCATTAAATTTAAATAATTTGGCGGTATTTTAAATGGTCAGAGGAATTTGTTGAGTAAATGATAATCCACGATAGGCAGATCCTAATGAAGTTTTTATATATTGTTGTTTAAATATTAATTTAAAAGAATTTAATAAAAATTTATTATAATTTGAGAGGAATTCAAATCAAAATGTAGGATTATTAGGGTTAAATGAATTACATTTTAATTTAATATTTATGGAATTAATTTTTAAATATAGGTTAATGAGATTGGATTTGAAAGTAAATTTAAATAATTATTTAAATTGAAAAATTTTTTTAATAAAATATGTACAAATTGCCCGTCATTTTCATGAATATATAATTGGAAAAAGTCGTAACAAAGTAAGTGTATAGGAATATGTACTTAGAGGATTTAAATTATTTAATTAAATTAAAATTAAATAAAGATATTAAAAATAGATTTAGTTAATAATTAATATGTTAAAAATTTTTATATTAAATAAAGTTTTATTATATAGTTATGTTAGGTTATTGGTAATTATCTAATTATAAAAAATAAAAAGAAAAAGTAATGTAAATGAATAATTATTAAATAAAGTAAAGAAAATTTTATTTATTGTACCTTTGGTATCAGGGATTTTTAAAATTTAAATTAAGAATAATAATATTCTCGAATTTAAAGGAGTTAATAAGTTATGATTGTTAATGTGAAATAATTATAATGAATAATTTATTAGGGAAGATATTTTAGTCAATTTTAAAGATATCTAGTTTTTTTTTAGTAAATTTAATTTTGTTCTATGAAAAATAATATTAATTAAATAAATAGTAATTAATATTAAGGGTAGAAAGTAATTTTTATGGGATAAACTATAAAAATTTTAAAATATGTTAAAATAGATGAAAAATTTAAAATTAGTATTTATAAGATTTGAATTCTATGTAAAAAATTTAATAATTTATTTATTTAAAGTATTTTAATAATTTATAAATTATATTTTATTTATATTTATATAGTAAGAAAAAATATTAAATTTAATTATAAAATTTAAGTAATAATGATAATATAAGTAAAATAAATTATTTAATAAATAAGTTATATATTAGTAAGTTAATGTAAGGAATTAGGCAAATTAAGAGTCCACCTGTTTAATAAAAACATGGTTTTTTGATTATAATTTAAGATCGTGTCTGCTCAATGATGTAAAATTAAATAGCTGCAGTATATTGACTGTACAAAGGTAGCATAATAAATTGTTTTTTAAATGGAAACTAGAATGAAAGATTTGATGAGACTAAGGCTGTCTCACATTAAAAGTTTCGAAATTATTAATTAAGTAAAAATTCTTAAATAATAATATGGGACGAGAAGACCCTATAGAATTTTATATATATATATAAGTAAGGAATTTTTTAATATTTAGAAAATTATATATATATATTTAGTTGGGAGGATTGATAAATTTAAATAACTTTATTTAAAGAAAAAATATTAATGAATAAGTTAAAGAATGGTTTGTAAATTAAAAAAGAATTAATTACCTTAGGGATAACAGCGTAATATTTTTAGAAAGATCATATTTATAAAAATGATTGCGACCTCGATGTTGAATTAAGATAAAAATTAAATGAAGGAGTTTAATATTTAAGTCTGTTCGACTTTTAAAATCTTACATGATTTGAGTTTAGATCGGTGTGAGCCAGATCGGTTTCTATCTATATTAAATTTAAAAATATTTGTACGAAAGGACTTTATTTTTAAAAATTTTTTTATATAAATACATAATTTTTAATATTATAATAAAAATAATAATTACTTTGGCAGATTAGTGCATTAAATTTAGAATTTAATAAAAATATAAAAAGTTGTTATTATATAAGTAATAATAATATATAATTATTTAAGATATATGATATTAAATTTAGTAAGATTTATTTTTTTATTATTGATAGTTTTAGTTGGGGTAGCATTTTTAACTTTATTAGAGCGAAAGATTTTAGGGTATATTCAATTGCGTAAGGGTCCTAATAAAGTTGGATTTATTGGAGTTTTTCAACCATTTAGTGATGCAGTAAAATTATTTAATAAGGAAGTATTTAAAGTTTATAAGTCTAGATGGATTATATATTATATGTGTCCTGTATTAATATTTTTTATGATAGTTATAAATTGACTTTTAATTCCATTTTTTACTAATATTTATTTTATAAATTATTCTTTATTGGTAATTGTGTTAATTTTAACATTAATAGGGTACATAATTTTATTAATAGGATGATCATCTAATTCTATATATTCGGTAATTGGGGCTATACGTGCGATTGCTCAGACTTTGTCTTATGAAGTTAGTTTTATTATAATTATTTTAGTTTTGATAGTTTTGGGGGAGAGATATACATTTGTAGATTTTTTAAAATGACAAAAAGTAAGTAATATATTTATATTATTTCCATTATTTTTAGTATTTTTTATTAGGGTATTAGCAGAATTAAATCGAAGACCTATAGATTTTGTTGAGGGGGAATCTGAATTAGTATCTGGTTTTAATATTGAATATTTTAGTGGGGCATTTGCTTTAATTTTTATGGCTGAATATGGAATAATTATTTTTTTTAGATATTTAATTATAATTATATTTATTGGAATTAGAAGAATACTATATATATATATTTGATTAAATTTATTAGTTTCTTTAATTATTTTTATACGTGGAATATTACCTCGAATACGATATGATGAGTTAATGTATTTATGTTGAAAGATTATTTTACCTTATATTTTAAGATATTTAATTTTTGTAGTTAGGTTTAAATTTAGGTTTATAATATTAGTTTAAATTTAGGAAAAAATTAAAAAATTAATAGAAAGTTTAAATTTCTTTAATATGTTTTCAAAACATAGTCTTATTCAAGATCATTAATTATGGTTTGGTTAATAATTTAATTAGTTAATTTAGTTAAATTAGTAGTAGTCATAGGGTGGGAAAGAATAAATGATCAAAATTTATTTAAAGGGGTAAGTAAGATAAAAAAGATAAAATATATAATAGACATTAGTTGACTAATATTAATATAAGGAAATTCAATAGGTTGAGCTCCTGCTCAAGTTAGTATGATAAATACATTTACTCAAAATCAGAAGATAATTTGTGTAAAAGGGTTAAATATTGAGGATGGAGATTTATAAGATTGAAGTGAGAGAGAGTAAAGGATTAAAATTGATATTAATAATGCAATAACTCCTCCTAATTTATTAGGGATAGAACGAAGAATAGCATAAGCGAATAAGAAGTATCATTCTGGTTGGATATGAGTAGGTGTAATTAGAGGATTTGCAGGTGTAAAATTGTCAGGATCTCTAAATAAGTAAGGGTATTGAAGAATAATTAATGTAAATAAGGAGATATAGATTAAAAATCCTAGGATATCTTTGTAGGTAAAATAAATGTGAAATGGGATTTTATTTAAGTCACTTTTAGTACCTATAGGATTGGATGAGCCAGAAGTATGGAGGAAGTAAAGATGCAGGGTTACTATAATAATGATAATAAAAGGTAAAATGAAATGTAGAGAAAAAAATCGATTTAGTGTTGCATTATTAATTGAGAATCCTCCTCAAATTCATAAAACTATTGTATTTCCAATATATGGGATAGAGGAGATAAGATTTGTAATTACAGTAGCTCCTCAGAAGGATATTTGACCTCAGGGTAGAACATATCCAAGAAAAGCTGTTGCTATAGAGATAAAAAAAATTGTGATTCCAATTAGTCAAGTATAAACTAATTTAAATGAGTGGTAGTAGATACCTCGGGCTATGTGAGTATATATGCAGATAAAAAAGAAGGTGGCACCGTTTATATGAATATTATGAAATAGTCATCCGTTAGAAACATTTTGTACAATATGGATAATACTGAAAAATGCGAAATTAATATTAGGGCAATAATGTATTGATAAAATAAATCCTCTAATAAATTGAATTATTAAAAAAAGTCCAAGGAGGGATCCGTAATTTCATCAATAAGAGATGTTAATGGGTGTAGGTAGGTTAAGGAGAGATGTTTTTATAATTTGGATAATTTTATTCATAGTAAAATTTAGTTGATTTTTCGTAGAGATGAAGATTTTAATGAACAAATTTTGATAATAGTAAATAAAGCAATAAGAAGATAAAATATAGAAATTAGAGTTAAAATATTATTTGGATAATTAAAAATTTTAATAATATTAGAAAAGAGTGGTGAGGACAATGAAATAAATATAGGTCTTGAAATTAAAGAATATGAATTTGAATTTAAGAATAAATAGTGAGAAAAAATAAAAAATAGGATAAATATAATAATAAAATTTAGTATAAAACTAATTAATAAAAATGGATTTCATGGTATAATTTTATTTTGTTCATTAGAAATTAGTCTAGAAAAGTAAAGAAAAATAATTAAAAGTCCTCTAATTATAATTATAAATAGAATAATTGAATATATAAAATTAGTTCTTCAGATAGATATTAAGAAACATGTTAATAAAGAGTATCAAATTAAAAGGATAATTAGATAAATAGGATGAAGAATATTTAAAGTAATAATAAATAAAATTGTTGTTATTATTATAAATGGAAAAATAATTAATAGTAGTGAGGTTTTAGTCATAAGATTAATATGATTCTTTAAGTATTTTTTATTTAATATTATTTTTATTAATATCAAAAAATAGTTTAAAGATGATGAATATTAATTTTGGAGATTAAAGGTATAATAATTATTTATTATTTTTTTGATAGGTGAGTAGTAAATTATTATAATATATTATTTAAGAAAGATATATATTTTAATAATAAAAAATAGTATTAAAATTATGATTTATCTTTAATTTACAAAATTAATATTTTTTTTAAACTATAAGACTAATTTTTTTTGATATTTTAATTTATATGCAGATTATAGGAATTATTTTTATATTAATAATATTTGTGTATAAGTATATATTAATTTTGTTGACATTAGTTGAATTTTTAGTTATTAGTATTTCTTTAATTATATATATATATTTTAGGTTTATGGGAATAGAATTTTATTTAATTTATTATTTAGTATTTAGGGTTTGTGAGAGAGTATTAGGATTAAGATTATTAGTAATAGTAGTTCGTTTTTATGGGAGTGATTTATATTATATATTTAATATTAGAAAATTTTAATATTTATGATAAAATTTTTTTTTATAATATTTTTTATGAGTTTAATATTAATTAATGAGAGGAGTATAGTTTTAATATTTTATTATAATACAATATTTTTAATAAGTTTTATAATAATTAGTATATTTATATTTAAAGATTTAAGATTATGAGAGAGGGTAAGGATAAGGTTTGGTTTAAATTATTATTCAATTTATTTGATTATTTTAAGAGCGTGAATTATTGGGTTAATATTTTTAAGATTGGATTTTTTTTTAAAGGAGGTTAATCGACAAGTTTTTGTATTTTTAATTTTATTGATTGTATTAGTTATATTTTTTTTATCTATAGATTTAATATTATTTTATTTAATATTTGAAATTAGGATAATTCCTACTTTTATATTAATTATTTATTGAGGCTCTAATCCTGAACGGTTAAGAGCAACTTATTATTTAATAATATATATATTGATGATTTCTTTTCCCTTATTAGTATTAGTATTTTGAATCTATTCTTATAGAATAACTTTAAAGTTTATATGTTTAGAATTAGTCTTAGAAAAGTATGTTTTAGGATGAGTAAATTATTTAATTATTTTTTTTCCATTTTATATTAAGATACCAATATATTTATTTCATTTGTGATTACCAAAGGCTCATGTTGAGGCTCCAGTTTATGGGTCTATAATTTTAGCGGGAGTGTTATTAAAGATGGGCAGGTATGGATTAGTACGATTGATAAAGATAATAGTAAAGACTAGGGTAATATATAGATACCAAATTTTTAGAGTGGGGGTTGTTGGCATGTTATTAGTTAGGATAATTTGTTTAGTTCAGATTGATATAAAAAGTCTTGTAGCTTATTCTTCAGTAGTTCATATAAATTTAATATTATGTGCTTTTATGACATTATTTAAGTTAGGAGTAAGAGGTAGTTATGTTATAATAGTTTCTCATGGTTTATGTTCATCTGGATTATTTTATATAGTTAATTTATATTATAGTCGAACAAAAAGTCGGTTATTAATTTTAAATAAGGGGTTAGTTAGTAAGTTAATAGGATTAATATTATGATGATTTTTTTTATGTATAGCTAATATATCATTTCCTTTTTCTTTAAATTTTTTAGGGGAGATCTTTATAATTATAGTAATTTTAAATTGAGATAAATATATTTATTTATATATAATATTAATTTGTTTTTTAAGAGGAGCTTATTCTTTATATTTATATTCTTATGTTCAACATGGGAAAGGGGGGTATCATGAATCTTACTTTAATTTTAGATTTATAAAGGAGTTTCTAGTTTTGATTATTCATATTTATCCTTTATTATTATTATTATTAAATTTAATAATATTTATATATTTAAGTAGTTTAATTAAAATATTAATTTGTGGAATTAATGATATAGTTATTTAATTATCTTAGATTATTATAAATATTTATATATATAGTATTGTCATATTTTTATCTTTTTTTTTTATTAGATTAATAAGGTTAGTTTTTTACTTTATAGACTTAGGATTATTAATAGAGTGGATAGTAATTAGAGTTAATTCATTTAATATTGAAATTATCATTTTAGTAGATTGGGTAGCTTTATTATTTGTAGGGATTATTTTTTTAATCTCTTCTATAGTAGTATTATATAGATTTATTTATATAGGTAGTGAGAAATTTATTGAACGATTTATCTATATAGTATTATTATTTATTTTTTCAATAGTTTTAATAATTATGAGACCTAACATTATTAGAATTTTATTTGGATGGGATGGGTTAGGGCTAGTGTCATATTGTTTAGTTGTATTTTATCAGAATTATAGTTCTTATAATTCTGGGATAGTAACAATTTTAAGTAATCGGGTAGGGGATGTGGGTCTTTTAATAGCTATTGGAATGGTAATAATAAGTGGAAGATGAAATTATTGAGTTATAGAGATTGGGGGCCAGTTAAGAATATTAATAATTATTGTAGCAGCTATGACTAAAAGGGCTCAAATCCCTTTTTCAGTATGGTTACCAATAGCCATAGCTGCCCCTACTCCTGTCTCAGCTTTAGTTCATTCTTCAACATTGGTAACTGCAGGAATTTATTTAATAATTCGATTTAGAGAGATATTAATAGTAAGAGATAGAATAAGAATAATTTTATTATTTTTTTCTGTTTTAACTATATTTATATCAGGAATTATGGCAATTGTAGAAAATGATTTAAAAAAGATTATTGCTTTATCTACTTTAAGGCAATTAGGGTTAATAATAATAATTTTAAGATTAGGGATAAAAATAATTGCTTTTTATCATTTATTAACTCATGCTATTTTTAAATCAATATTATTTATATGTGCTGGGTCAGTTATTCATTTAATAATAAATAATCAGGATATTCGATTATTAGGCAGGTTAAATGAAGTAATTCCATTTACTATAATAGGATTTTATATCTCAAGTTTATCATTATGTGGTCTTCCTTTTATAGCTGGATTTTATTCAAAAGATTATATTATAGAATTAGTTTATAGAAAAAATATTAATATTTTTATATTAGGAATAATTATATTATCTTTAATATTTACTATTATATATTCTTTACGATTATATTATTATATATTTTTTAGGAGAAATAAATTTTATGGGCTAAGATTTGTTGGCGAGAATAAATTAATAAGGATATCTTTAATAGTTTTAATAGTTTTAAGAGTTATAATTGGAAGTTTATTAAGGTGGTTATTTTTTATAGATTTTTATATAATTTATTTAGATTTTTCAGTAAAGATTATTACTTTAATAGTTTGTTTATTAGGCTTAATCATTATAGGGATGATGAGTATTTTAAGTTTTAAGATTTATAAAAGAGAGGTTAGAATTAAAATTAAATATTTTTTAAGTTCAATATGATTTTTAAGATATTTATATATGTGAATTTATTGACCTTTTAATAAAATTGGTAGGGTAATAATAAATTTTGATAGGACTTGAGGAGAATTAGTATCATATATTATATTATTAAGTTTAATTAAATGATTTAAAATAATATTTTTTTATTATATATACTTATTTATAATTTTATTTGTATTAATTTATATAGTTAGGATTTTTTTATTTTAGTTAAAGGTATTATTACTTAAATAAATTAAATAGATTTAAATAGCTTATAAATATAAAGTATTATAATGAAGATATAAAGAAAATTAAATTAATTTTTAAATAAATTATAAAAATTATTTTTATAATGAAAATATAATGTTTTTATTTTAAACTATATTTAAATAATTGGATAGAATTAATAAGAAGTAATATGATTTATTATCATATTTAATGAATTAGAAGTTCATTTTAATTTACTTCAACTAGAACATTATTATTAATTAGTTCAGTGAAATTATTAACAATAATTTACCTCTTTTTGGTTTTAGTTAAGAAGAAATTAAATGAGTAAAAGATATGGGGAGGAAGGATTAAGGGAAAGAAGAAGAAAAGTTTAATAAATAAAGGGTAGTAAATAAGTAAGAAAGGAAAAGAGGGGTAGAAGATTTTAAATTTAATTTTAGTATTTATGACTATTTAATTATAATATTAATTATTTAAAATATTTTTATTAGTATTAGTATTATATTAATTTATTTATTTAAATATATTTTTTAAATTTTTTGTGTAATAAATTATGCAGGTATATAAAATTTATTAAATTATTTAGTATAATAATAGTTTTATATTTATTAATTATATTAAGAAATTTTATCTCTTAGATTAATTAATCAGATATTTAAGTCGAAATTAAATTGTAATATTTTACTTTAAGAGAAAGATATATATATATTAGTTATATAATTTTTAAATGCAATTTAAATGTTATAAAATTAACTAATATCCTTTTTTTAAATAGTTTGTTTAATGATATAAATTAAAATAAACATAAATTTTAATTATGTAAAAATTAAATAAAGAAGAATTAGAGTTAAAGATAGTAAGAAGTGAGGTGTATGCCTAATTTTTAATAATCAAAAATAAGAATAAATTTATAAAGATTAATATTAGTAGTATCTAAAATAAAATTTAATATATAATTAATATATAATTAAAAATAAGTAAAAAATTAGTTTTTATAAAGGAAGGGGTAATTAATAAAATTAAATTAATTATATAATAAAAATTATTGTCAGTTTATATATTGTTAATAGTTAATATAATATGATTAGGCATAATATTTACTAGAGAAGAAAATAAATTTTTTTATTTATAAAGATAGTATAAAAAATATTTTAATAATGAGAAGAAGATGATGAGATTTTATTAGTTAAAAGGAAGGTAAAAATAGTCAGTCTAATATTCAGACTAGTAAAATAGAGATAAAAAGAGGCAAGAGGAAGGGAATTAATTAAGTATTTAATTTATTTAATATAAGGAAGAATAAAAGAAGGGATTTAATTAAGTTTATAGAATTAGTTTATAAAATTTTTTTTATAAATTATTTATAATTTTTATATTTTAAATACCTCAATTAGTAATTCAATTTTATTTTCCTTATCTTTAATATTTATGTTTATTATTTTTAATATCTTTTTTTCTTTTCTTTTAATGCTTCTAATATCTATATCTCTTACTTTAATATTTATATTTTTATTCTTTTTATTATTATTAGTGTTTAAGGGTTATTATGATAATATTATTATTAGTGTATACTATATATACTAAAGTATTATTATCATATTATTAATAAATATAAATAATATAATATTATTATTAACAAGTATTATCATAATTTGGATAATAGTGTATATATATTGTTAGTAGCATATTTTAATACATTAGTAACGAATTTACTATAATATTTTTTAGATTTATAAATTATCAGAAGTTTAAATTAAAATTAATTGTATTAATTGTTTTAAGAGAAAGAAATATATATATATATAATTTTTAAATATAAATTAAATATAAATAAAAATTAAAATAATTTAATTGTAATTAATTAATTTAATTGATTATTAATTTTTATAGGAGGAATAGTTAAATATTTTAAAGTTTTCAATCAATAGATTCTTCTAAGTATTCAATGTAAAGACCTATCAGTAAGATAATTAGGAAAATAAAAGAAGTTATAATTATATAAAAATTAAATGAATAAAATAGATAAATTAAAGGAATTAGAATAGTAATTTCAATATCAAAAATAAGAAAGATTAGACTAATTAAGAAAAAATGAACTCTAAAAGGGATATGATTTGGGGTGATAGGGTCAAAGCCACATTCAAATGGAGAAATTTTTTCTCGTGAAGAAGCTAATTTTTTTGAAATAATAAAGTTAGTTAAAATTATAATAAAAGCTAGAATTATAATAATATAGATTAGAATTAATAATATTAACATTATTTATATTAAGAAAATTAAATATTTTAATTGGAAATTAAATGTAATATATTTATACTATATAAATTAGAATCTTCATCAGTAGATAGAAATATAAAGGAATAGTCAAACTACATCTACAAAATGTCAATATCAAGCAGCTGCCTCAAAACCAAAATGATGTAAGGATGAGAAGTGTAAAAATATTATTCGTAAAAGACAACATCTTAAGAATAATGTTCCAATAATAACATGAAGACCATGAAAGCCTGTGGCGATAAAAAAGGTAGAGCCATAAATTGAATCAGCGATTGTAAATGGTGCTTCTATATATTCAATTATTTGAAGGATAGTGAAATAAGTTCCTAAAATAATGGTTAATAGAAGTCTTTTTATTCTTTCTTTTAAATTTATATTAATTATAGAGTGATGAGATCATGTTACTGTTATTCCTGAAGAAATTAAAATAATTGTATTTAGAAGAGGAATATCAAGAGGATTAAAAGGAGTAATTCCTAATGGAGGCCATAATTGACCAATTTCTATTCTTGGAGAGAGGGAGGAGTGGAAAAAAGCTCAGAAAAATGAGATAAAAAATAAAATTTCAGAAATAATAAATAAGATTATTCCTATTCGTATTCCTTGGTATACTTGGTATGTATGAAGACCTTGAAAAGTTGCTTCTCGAATTACATCTCGTCATCATTGAAAAATACAAAGGAGGGTACATGGGATAGTAAATAAAAGATAGTAGTTAAATTTATGAAATCAACAAACTGTACTAATTAAATTATTAAATAAACTTAGAGAAGTAATTAAAGGTCATGGTCTAGGGCTCACTAAGTGAAAAGGATGGTTATAATTTGTCATAAGTTTAAGTTTCTCTTCTATATAGTGTTGAAAGGATAGTAAATACATAGGATTGAATGATAGAGACAGAGATTTCTAGGATAAATAATAGAATTTGGGCTATTAGTATAATTAAAATTAAAGAAGTAGAGTTAATAAATTGTCCTGATCTTCCTAACAATGAAAGGAGGAGATGACCTGCAATTATATTAGCTGAAAGTCGAATAGCTAGTGTAAAAGGTCGAATAATTAAACTAATTGATTCAATGATTACCATAAATGGCATTAAAATTAAGGGAGTACCTTGAGGAGTTAGATGAGAGAGAAGGTCATTTATATAATTAAATATTCTAAAAGTTATAATTCTAATTCAGAAGGACAAAGAAAGAGTAAGAGAAAAGTTAAGATGCCTAGAAGCTGTAAAAATAAAGGGAAATAGGCCTAGAAAGTTATTAAAAAAAATAATAAATAAGAGTCTAATAAAGATAATTAAATTAGAATAAGAGTAAGAAATTAAGGGTTTAAGTTCATTATAAATATAGTTAATAGATTTGATAAATATAAATGAGTATCGTGATGGAATTAATCAAAATTGATATGGTAATAAAAAAAATAAAATAATAATACTAAATCAATTAAGGGATAATTTAGGAGATGATGAAGGATCAAAAATAGAGAAGATATTTATTATCATGATCAATATCATTGAGAATTAGAAAGAGAGAGCGAAGAGGAATTTTTTAATAAAGGTAATTGCGGGAGACTAGCATAGTAAAAAAAAGAAGTTGTTAGGATAGTAATAAGTAATATAAAGATTAGTATTATGGATCATAGTATTGGTATTATTTGAGGTATAAAAGAATATTATTTATATAAATAATAATTTTAAATTGACAATTTAATGTTATAAGGATTAACTAATTCTTTCATTAAAAATAGATTATTAATACTATTATGATTTGATTTAAAAGATCAATACTTTATTATTTTAGTTATTTAATGTATATATTAGAAAGATAAGAAATTAGTCAATTTTTAAAATTAGAAAAATTTGTTGATTCAATAACAATAGGTATGAATCTATGATTAATTCCACAAATTTCAGAGCATTGGCCGAAGTAGAGACCTGGACGATTTATAAATAGTATGGTTTGGTTTAAGCGACCAGGAGTAGAATCTATTTTAATTCCAAGAGAAGGAATTGTTCATGCATGGATTACATCTAAGGAGGTTGTTAAAATACGAATAGGAAAATTAAAAGGTAGTACACATCGATTATCTACATCTAGAAGGCGAAATTCTTGTGGTATTAATTGATTGGATGGAATTATAAAAGAGTCAAATTCTAAAGAAGAAAAGTCTGAATATTCGTATCTTCAATATCATTGATGACCAATAGATTTAATTGAAAGTTTATTATTATGAATTTCATCTGTGAGATATAGAATTTTTAACGATGGAATTGCAATGAAAATTAAAATAAACATAGGTATAATTGTTCAGACTAATTCAATTAGATGCCCATGAAGAAGATAGCGATTAGTAAGTTTGTTTGTTGTTAGTAATATTATAATAAATAAGATTAGTAGAGTAATAAAAATTAGGATAACTATAGTAAAATCATGAAAAAAAATTATTATATCATAAGTAGGAGAATTTGAGTTTTGAAGTGATAGAAGTCAAGTATTAATTTTTAATAAAAGAGGGATAATCTTTATGGAAGGATTTTAAATCCAATGCACTAATCTGCCATATTAAAAAATTGTTGGAATTTCATTATATGAATGATTAAGTGGAGGGTAAGAATTTAATCATTCTAATGATGGGCTAAGAAAAAATATATTAATAATTTTACGTTTAGATGCTAAGGCTTCTCAGATTGTAAAAATTAAAATAATTAATCTGATAATAGAAATAAAGGAACCTATAGAGGAGATAATATTTCAAGCTAAAAAAGAGTCTGGATAATCTGAGTAACGTCGAGGCATACCTCTAAGACCAAGAAAATGTTGGGGGAAGAAAGTAAGATTTACTCCAATAAATATTGAAATAAATTGAATATTTAAGTAAAAATTATTTAAAGTGAATCCAGAAATTAGAGGAAATCAGTGGATAAATCTTGCAATAATAGCAAATACAGCTCCTATAGAAAGAACATAATGGAAATGGGCTACTACATAGTAAGTATCATGGAGAATAATATCAATAGATGAATTAGATAATATAATTCCAGTGAGACCGCCTATAGTAAATAAAAAAATAAATCCTATAGATCATCATAGGGTAGGATTATAGTTAATTTTTATTCCATGGAGAGTAGAAATTCATCTAAAGATTTTAATTCCTGTAGGAATAGCAATAATTATAGTTGCAGAAGTAAAATAGGCTCGAGTATCTACATCTAATCCAATTGTAAATATATGGTGAGCTCAGACAATAAATCCTAGAAATCCAATAGCAATTATTGCATAAATTATACCTAATGATCCAAAAGTTTCTTTTTTTCCTCTTTCATTTATAATAATATGAGAAATTAGTCCAAATCCTGGAAGGATGAGGATATAAACTTCAGGGTGACCAAAGAATCAAAAAAGGTGTTGGTATAAAATAGGATCTCCTCCACCAGAAGGGTCAAAAAAAGAAGTATTAAGATTCCGATCAGTTAAGAGTATAGTAATTGCTCCAGCAAGGACAGGAAGGGAAAGAAGTAAAAGAATTGCGGTAATAAGAATAGATCAAGTTAGGAGAGAAATTTTATCTAAGGTAATAGATTTATGATGTATATTTAAGATAGTAGAAATGAAGTTAATAGCTCCTAGGATTGAAGATATACCAGCGATATGGAGAGAGAAAATAGAAAGGTCAATAGAGGCCCCTCTATGAAAGATATTAGAGGATAGAGGGGGATAAATAGTTCATCCAGTTCCTACTCCTGTATTTAAAAATCTTCTAAGAAGAAGAAGAAGAATAGAGGGCGGAAGAAGTCAAAAACTCATATTATTTATACGAGGGTAGGCTATGTCAGGTGATCCAAGTATCAGAGGAACAAGAAAATTTCCAAATCCTCCAATTATAAAAGGTATAACTATAAAGAAAATTATAATAAAAGCATGCCTAGTTACTAAAACATTATAAACTTGATCATTATTAATTAAAGAGTCACAGGAGCCTAATTCTAGACGGATAATTATTCTTATTGATGATCCAATTATACCTGCTCAAATAGCAAAAATAAAATATAAAATTCCGATGTCTTTATGGTTAGTAGAAAAAAGTCATTTAGTCAT